ATTCGCATTTCGAACAGGCATGGATATAATATCTATAGGATAACTTCCATCGTGAGAGTTTTTTGTAGATTTCAAACGATATCCGCGATCTCTCTTTATTTTTAATTCAATACACAAATCTATTGGTTCTGTCAGGTTAGCTATATGCTGTGTCGTGTCAACTATTTCGACAGAAGGTGGTGAAATGATATCTTGAGCGGTTATGTATTTTGGACCCCTTACGCAAATGGATGCGTCCCTAACTCCATATAGATTACTTCTCAATACAATTTCTTTCAAATTTATTAAAATTTCATGTACTGATTCTTCAATACCTGCTATCGTAGAATATTCATGCAGCACATTTTCAGATGTTGCACATGTGATACATGTTCCTTCTATTTCTCCAAGTAAAGCCCTTCGCATGGCAATACCTATGGTATCGGCTTGACCTTTCATAAGCGGGGACATAACGAAACGACCATAATAAAGACGCTTGCTGTCTATTCTTGATTCAACACATTCCCACTGTAGTGTTCGAGTGGATCCTGCTACTTCTTCTCGAACCATACTATTATTTTCTTTATGATTATTGGATCAAATCATTGAATCATTTCTTTCTCTTGGAATCTCTTTAATTTTTCTTTCTACACACGTCTTTTTTTCGGGGGGCGACACCCATTATGTGGCATGGGTGTTACATCACGTACGAAACTTAATAGCATTCCACTTCTGCGAATGGCTCGTAATGCCGCATCTCTTCCGAGACCTGGACCCTTTATCATAACCTCTGCTCGTTGCATACCCTGATCAACTACTGTACGAATAGCATTTAATGCAGTTGCTTGAGCAGCATAGGGTGTTCCTTTTCTTGTGCCTCTGAATCCAGAAGTACCTGCAGAAGCCCAAGAAACCACTCGACCTCGTACGTCTGTAACAGTTACAATAGTATTGTTGAAACTCGCTTGAACATGAATAACTCCTTTTGGTATTCGACGTTCATTCTTATGTAAACCACTCCGTACATTCTTACGTAAACCAATTTTTGCTATAGGTTTTGTCATATTTTATTATATCATATTCATATTCATAAGACTAAAAAGAAGAATCATAAATTTACAGAAAGATATGGGGATATCCATTTCATATGAAAATGAATCCTTTCTTCTTTCTTTTTACATATATTTACATATACATGGGTTTTTCTTTGAAAAAGTTCTTTATTTAGAACTTCAGAAGTATTACCCCTGTCTCTGTTTATGTCTCGGATTGAAACAAATTACTATAATGCGCCCTCGCCTACGAATCAGGCGACATTTTTCACAAATTTTACGAACAGAAGCCCTTATTTTCATATTTATTATTCCTTACCTTCATTCTGAATCTATTTTTTTATTCAAAAAAAAAAGTTTATTTTTTTTTTTTTAACTTCAAATTATATCCCTACGAAGGGGATGTTTAAAAGAAGGATCTAATCGTTCGAATCTTTTTTGCGAAGTCTATAAATTATACGTCCCCTGGTTGAATCATAACGACTCATTTCAATTTTGACTCTATCTCCGGGTAGTATACGTATAAAACTGCGCCGGATTCTCCCTGAAATATAACCTAGGATTAGATCTTGATTATCTAACCGAACTCGGAACATACCGTTGGGAAGTGATTCAGTAATTAAACCCTCATGAATCAGTTTTTGTTCTTTCATTCCAGGGAACCCCCCTTTAAGTATCAACTAATAGAGGAAGAGTTCTATAATTCACTTCTTCTCTCTATTTTACAAAAAGTAAGTTTGAGAGAAAATTAGGGTACCCCAAGAGAATCACCATATATAACACAAAATTTCTCCTCCAATTTTTTCTAGTCGAGCTTCTCGATCTGTCATTATACCTCGAGAAGTAGAAAGAATTACAATCCCCATTCCGCCTAAAATCTTAGGAATTCGTTGATAGTTGGAATAGATTCGTAGACCGGGTCGACTTATACGTTTTAAAATTATTTTTTTCCCTTTTATAGCCTTTCTATGTCGTAAGGTTGAAACCAAGAAATTTTTTTGACTTTCTTTATGTTTTCGAACGTTTTCAATAAAACCTTCTCGTAAAAGTATTTTCACAATGTTTTTAGTGATATTAGTAGATACTATTTGAACTCTTCCCTTTTGATTCATGTCAGCATTTCTTATAGAAGTTATTATATCGGCAATAATGTCCCTACCCATGACGAACTATAGTTATTAGTGCCTCCTCATTTTGATATAATCAACATGCTTATTTTTTGTTTTATTGAATTTTTTTTTTAATTCTTAAATTATAAAAATTTTAAAGTATATGCATGAGACACAATCCATATCCATTCATCGGATCTATTTCAGATATTTGAATATTCTATACATAGAAAAAGAATATATCCCTTTTTCATCTATCTACTAGTATTATTTAAAATATTATAATACTTCGGGTGCTAATGAAACTATTTTAGTAAAATTCAACTGTCTCAATTCCCGAGCAATCGCACCAAAAATCCGAGTTCCTTTTGGATTTCCTTCTTGATCAATGATAACCGCTGCATTGTCATCATATCGTATTATCATGCCGTTGTCACGTTTGAGTTCTTTACACGTGCGTACAATCACAGCTCGAATTACTTCTGATCTTTCTAGAGGCATGTTGGGCACTGCTTCTTTGATTACAGCAACAATAATATCACCAATATGAGCATATCGGTGATTACCAGTTCCTATTATTCGAATACACATCAATTCTTGAGCTCCACTGTTATCCGCTACATTCAAAAGGGTCTGAGGTTGAATCATATCATTTTTATTTGAATCTCTTATTTCAATGTAAGGGAAAAAATAAATATTGTCTGTCCAGAGATAAAGAAACCCGCGTTTTTTTTTTCATTCTCAATATTCCTTTACTTTTGTTTACTTATCCTGAAATAACAAATTGAGTTCGTATAGGCATTTTGCATGCAGCTATGGAAATAGCTGCTTTGGCTACAGTTTCTGATACTCCACTCATTTCATAAAGTATTCGGCCCGGTTTCACAACGGATACCCAATATTCGGGGGATCCCTTGCCCGAACCCATACGTGTTTCCGTAGGTCTTACTGTAACAGGTTTGTCGGGAAAGATACGTACCCAGATCTTTCCACCACGACGCGCATATCGTGTCATTGCTCTTCGCCCTGCTTCTATTTGTCTAGCTGTGATCCAAGCAGGTTCAAGTGCTTGAAGAGCATATCTGCCAAAACAAATATGCTTGCCTCGGCAAGATATTCCCTTCATTCTACCTCTATGTTGTTTACGAAATCTGGTTCTTTTGGGGTTATAATTGATGGTTGTTTCTCAATTCCATCTCTACTGCAGAGCCGGACATGAGAGTTTCTTCTCATCCAGCTCCTCGCGAATGAAATGATTCAATAATCTTACATATAGACATGTATTTCATTCTATCAAAAAAATAGATTAATTTAATTCTTTTTATTGAATTTGTTACTGTTATATAGGGAGCTATATATATAAGTAGATAACTTATATATTAAGTAGATAACTGGGGCATGTTTGTTTATATATGATGTTTCTTTCTTTTATCAATATCAAATTTAAAAAAGTATTTGACTTTACCTCTATTGAATCATGCCAAAAGTTATTTGCTATATGAAATATAAATTAAATTGTGAAATTTCATAAAAAGAAATAAAGTGTTCGCGGGCGAATATTGACTCTTTCCTCCTTCATTTATTTCTTGGTTCATTTCGCCATCCTACCCAGTGAATCATTAGGATTAATTCGTTTTCAAAAAAATCCTATGTAGTCATAGGTTCCATCGTTCCCATAGCTTCTCCATTAATGTTTAGGCCTGAACTCTGCAATGGAGCTTCCAACAAAATATGTTATTTGTTTCCGAGTAAATCTCCTCAGTTTTTCTTAACTCGAAGCTCGATTCAATTATTCATCTATTTTATATCTTTTCTATCTTTGATATCTTATTTTTCTAGCTTATTAGATAGATAATAGACAATATTATCTATATTGATTTTATAATTTTAATTGAATTTTTTGATTTATTCTCTTTTTTTGTATATTTCTTATTATATTGTAATCGTATATTTTGTATCTTTATTTCATATTGATGTTGATGCTTTATCACACTGCTTTATGGAGTGATTCTTCATAAACCATACATATGGGAATCATATATCATTGAGATCTTTATTCTCTCTTTCTATCATCCTTCCGCCTTTTCTACATCCCTTTTCTTTGTTTAACAATTCATAATAAGATTTCTTTTTATGAAAAGAGTTTCAGTTGCTACAATTATATGATCGATTCAATCATATAGTGACTGTTTCTTGGGATCTCGATAATACGAAGCAATAAGTTGGTTATTAGTTTTGAGTTTCTTTAGTTTTCATAGTTATGAAGTTTATAGTGGGGTCAGCCTTTTTTTTTTAATATCTATTCTCAACTATAAAGTTTTAAGAAAAAATTAACGAGTCACACACTAAGCATAGCAATTCTACTAAATATAAATAAAGTGTAAATCAAATTTTTATTCAACCTTATAGAATTAGAATTGTTCTTTTTTTATCTTAACAAAAAAAAAGAAGAAATAAAAAAAAAATAGTTTCTAAATTTTTCTATCGCTGAGCAGAATGGCGAGATAAAAAAGGTCCATTGTTATTCTTTTCTTATTCTTGGTTTACAAATATCCAAATTTTTATGCCTAAGACTCCATATATAGTTCGAATTGTATGGGAACAGTGATCAATTTTAGCGCGAATTGTTTGTAAGGGAACTCTGCCTTCTCTGATCCATTCAACACGTGCAATCTCTTTTCCGTCGATACGCCCTGCAATTTGCACTTGAATTCCTTTTATACCCGTTTGTTCAGTTAATTCAATAGCTTTTTTCATTGCCTTTCGAAACGAAACTCTATTTTTTAATTGTAAAGCTATATATTCTGCAAGAATATTAGGTTGTCCATAAGGCTTTTCTATTCTTGTTATAGCAATGTTG